TCACAAAATTTTTCTCTTTCCAAAAACTAAGATTGCTCAGATTTGCTTAAAATATTTTTAATACGCTAGTGCCTGCCTCTCCCTTTTTACCCTCTTTTGCTAGACAATTTATTGTTCCCAACTTTCCTCGTTTTATTTTGTTCACAAAATTTTTCTCTTTCCAAAAACTAAGATTGCTCAGATTTGCTTAAAATATTTTTAATACGCTAGTGCCTGCCTCTCCCTTTTTACCCTCTTTTGCTATACAATTTATTGTTCCCAAATTTCCTCGCTTTATACCACCTAAATTATTATAATAAAAAGATAAGCTAAACTTTAAGCTAATGGGTTCATACCCCATAAATGAATTATTTCTCTTTTTAATTTTTCTTAATTCAGCCAATATTTTATTTTTATGTTCTTCCTTATTAGGCATTTTTTTAGCTGTCTCTTCTTCTTCTTGACTTACTGCCTGAATTGGCCTTGAACTAAATTTACTATCTTTTATCCCATTAGTTTCTTCTAAAAAAGATCAATATTCTTCTGAGTCAGCTTTAAAATATTTTTTAATCCAAGCTTTTGCTTCTTCTATTTTAATTTTAGCAGCTACTATGATCTTAATTTCTCCTTTTTACTCTTCTATTCTTGTTTCATGTTCTCTTTTTTTAAAAGCGGGTGCGGCTCCTTTTCATTTCTGATTTCCAACGGTTATACAAGGCTTATCCTGATTCCAAGCTGCTTTACTTATAACTACACAAAAAATTGCTCCATTAACTCTTTTATCTTATACTCTACTTTATAACTCAATTTTTATAAACAATTTTTTTTTAATCATTATTTCTTTTTCTGCTTTATTTGGCGCTATAGGGGGCTTTAACCAAACTCTTTTACGAAAGCTTTTGGCGTATTCTTCAATTAACCATATATCTTGGTTGTTAACTGCTATAATTTTAAGAGATTCTTTATGAATTTTATATTTTTTTTTTTACAGTATTATTTCATTTTCTATTATCTCATTATTTCATTATAGCCAAGCTTTCCATATTTCCAATCTTATTTTTAAAATAAATTTTTCTTCATTAAATAAAATAATTCTTTTATTTTCTTTTTTATCTTTAGGAGGTCTTCCTCCTTTTACAGGATTTATCCCCAAATGAATTCTTATCCAAGAAATAATTAATCAAAATATAATTTTTCTTTTAGTTATTCTTCTTATCTCAACTTTATTTACTCTTTATTACTACATTATAGTCGCAATTAATTCTTTTTTATTTTCTTCTTCCAAAATTTTTTATTTTCCTAAACCTCTACCTCCTCTTTCTTCTTTCCTAATTTTTATAAATTTTTTAGGTTTATTTTTCCCTTCTCTTATTTTACTTGTATAAGATTTTAAGTTAAAAAAACTCATAACCTTCAAAGCTATCATTAAGAAATATTCTTAAATCTTAAGCCCTAACTTTTCAAATATTTCTAGATTTGCAATCTAACGTAATTTATTATACTATAAAACTTTAATAAAAGAGAGTAGTCTCATAAATAAATTTACAGTTTACCGCCTAAATTCAGCCATTTTATTAACTACGCAACGATGATTATTTTCTACTAACCACAAAGACATTGGAACTTTATATTTTATTTTTGGAGCTTGGTCTGGCATAGTAGGCACCGCCCTAAGACTTATTATTCGGGCTGAATTAGGACAACCTGGTAGACTTATTGGTGATGATCAAATTTACAACGTGGTCGTAACAGCTCATGCTTTTGTGATAATTTTTTTTATAGTTATGCCCATTATAATTGGTGGATTTGGGAATTGACTTGTTCCCTTAATATTAGGTGCTCCTGATATAGCTTTTCCTCGTATAAATAATATAAGATTTTGACTTCTTCCACCTTCTTTAACTCTTCTCCTATCCAGAGGAATAGTTGAAAGAGGTGTAGGCACAGGATGAACTGTTTATCCTCCTTTAGCTGCTGGAATCGCCCATGCAGGCGCTTCTGTGGACTTAGGAATTTTTTCTCTTCATATAGCGGGAGCTTCTTCTATTTTAGGGGCGGTAAATTTTATTACTACTTCTATTAATATGCGTGCCAATGGTATAACTTTAGATCGAATACCTTTATTTGTCTGATCCGTTTTTATTACTGCTATTCTTTTACTACTCTCTCTTCCCGTTTTAGCAGGGGCAATCACAATACTTCTCACTGACCGTAACTTAAATACTTCTTTCTTTGACCCCGCTGGAGGAGGAGATCCAGTTCTTTATCAACACTTATTTTGATTTTTTGGTCATCCGGAAGTTTATATTCTTATTTTACCAGCTTTTGGGATAGTCTCTCATATTATTAGCCAAGAATCAGGGAAAAAAGAAGCTTTTGGGACTTTAGGTATAATTTACGCTATACTAGCTATTGGTATCTTAGGATTTGTTGTTTGAGCTCACCACATATTTACCGTAGGCATAGATGTAGATACACGTGCTTATTTCACTTCAGCTACTATAATTATTGCGGTACCAACAGGTATTAAAATTTTTAGATGATTAGGTACACTCCATGGTACCCAGTTAAATTTCAGTCCTTCACTTTTGTGAGCTTTTGGCTTTGTTTTTCTTTTTACTGTTGGAGGTTTAACTGGGGTAGTTTTAGCTAACTCTTCTCTAGATATTATTCTTCACGATACTTATTATGTCGTGGCTCATTTTCACTATGTTTTATCTATAGGAGCTGTTTTTGGAATTTTTGCGGGACTTACACACTGATTTCCTTTATTTACAGGTCTCTCCCTTAACCCTAAATGATTAAAAACCCACTTTCTAATTATATTCTCAGGGGTAAATATTACTTTTTTCCCTCAACACTTTTTAGGATTAAGAGGGATACCTCGTCGTTATTCGGATTATCCTGACGCTTACACTAGCTGAAATATTTTATCCTCTATTGGCTCTACTATCTCTTTATTAGCAGTTTTAGGCTTTGTTATTATTGTTTGAGAAGCTTTTGTATCTTCCCGTCCCATCATTTTTTCTTTATTTTTATCTTCTTCTTTAGAGTGGCATCATTTTTTACCTCCCTCTGATCACAGATACTCTGAAATTCCGCTAATTTCTTCTAACTTCTAAAATGGCAGATAAATTGCTTAAGATTTAGACTCTTATTATGAAGAATTTCTTCTTTTAGAATCTAAAATGGCAGATAAATTGCTTAAGATTTAAGCTCTTAATATGAAATTCATATTTCTTTTGGAATTAATGGCAACATGAAATTATTTAGGATTCCAAGACAGTACTTCCCCTCTCATAGAACAATTAACATTTTTTCATGACCATACTATAGTAATTTTAATTTTAATCACAAGAATAGTAGGTTATATAATAACTTCTCTTTTTTTCAATAAATTAATTAATCGTTTTCTATTAGATGGTCAAACTATTGAAATTATTTGAACCGTTCTACCTGCTATTATTTTAATTTGTATTGCTTTACCTTCCCTACGTCTTTTATACCTCTTAGATGAAGTAAACTCTCCGTCAATTACTTTAAAAACAATTGGTCATCAATGATATTGATCCTATGAATATTCTGACTTCTTAGATTTTGAATTTGATGCTTACATAATTCCCTCTAATGAACTAAATTTATCAAATTTTCGACTTCTAGATGTAGATAATCGTACTATTCTTCCTATTAACACTCAAATTCGAGTATTAATTAGAGCTGCTGATGTTATTCATTCATGAACTGTACCTGCTTTGGGAGTAAAAGCTGATGCTATCCCCGGACGATTAAATCAAGTAAGTTTTCTTATTAACCGACCAGGACTTTTTTTTGGCCAATGCTCTGAAATTTGCGGAGCTAACCATAGATTTATACCTATCGTTATTGAAGCAATCCCTGCAAATAATTTTTTAAACTGAATTTCTTCTCATTAATTATTTTAAATTCCAGATGACTGAAAGTAAGTATAAATCTTTTAAATTTATTATAGTTGGTTAACATCTACTTCTGGTAAGAAAAATTAGTTTTCAAAACATAAGCTTGTCATGCTTAAATTATTACTTTAGTAATATTTTTCTATTCCTCAAATAGCCCCTATTTTTTGACTTTTTTTATTTGCCTTTTTTTCTTTTATTTTTATTTTATTCTTTTCTTTAACGTACTTTTTACACCCAATTCAAAAAAATATTTTTCACACTTCCCTTCCCCATAAGTCTTCTTTTTTATGAAAATGATAACTAACTTATTTTCAGTTTTTGATCCTATATCCTCTATTTTTTTTCTTTCTTTAAATTGATTATCCACACTTTTAGGTTTATTTATTATTCCTTTTTTATTCTGAACTATGCCCTCACGTTGATCAATAACCTGGTCTTCAATTATATTTATTTTACATAAAGAATTTAAATTACTTTTAGGCCCTTCTTCTTTAGGAATCTCAATTATTTTTGTTTCTTTATTTTCTTTAATCCTATTTAACAACTTTTTAGGTCTCCTTCCTTATATTTTTACCAGCTCTAGTCATATGGCTTTAACTTTATCTTTAGCTTTACCATTATGATTATCTTTTATAATTTTTGGTTGATATAATAATACTCAACATATATTTTCTCATCTAGTCCCTCAGGGAACTCCTTCTTTACTTATACCTTTTATAGTTTTAATTGAATCTATTAGTAATATTATCCGACCAGGTACTTTAGCTATCCGTTTAGCTGCAAATATAATTGCTGGCCATCTTTTACTAACTCTACTTGGCAATACTGGCTCATTTTTATCTTTTTCTATTCTTTCTTTATTAATTTTTGCTCAAATTCTTTTATTAACTCTTGAAGCTGCTGTTGCAGTTATTCAATCCTATGTTTTTGCTGTTTTATCAACTTTATACGCCAGTGAAATTAATTAATGACATCCCATAATTATCATCCATACCATTTAGTCGATTTAAGTCCTTGACCTTTAACTGCCTCTATTAGTGCTATAATACTAACTTCAGGCTTAATTAAATGATTTCATCAATTTAATCCCGATTTATTTTTTTTAGGTATCTTAGGAGTAATTTTAACAATAATTCAATGATGACGAGATATTACTCGAGAAGGTACTTTTCAAGGTTTACATACTCAGATTGTTACTATTGGTCTTCGGTGAGGTATAATTTTATTTATTGCCTCTGAAGTTTTATTTTTTTTTAGATTTTTTTGAGCTTTTTTTCATAGAAGTTTATCCCCGTCTGTAGAAATTGGCAGCTACTGACCTCCTTCAGGAATTTTAACATTTAACCCTTTCCAAATCCCTTTATTAAACACTGCTATTCTTCTTGCCTCAGGAGTTACAGTTACATGGGCCCATCATGCTATTATAGAAGCAAACTTAAGCCAAGCTATCCAAGGCTTATTTATTACAGTAATTTTAGGCATTTATTTTTCAGCTTTACAAGCTATAGAATACTTCGAAGCTTCATTTTCTATTGCTGACTCTGTTTATGGAGCAACTTTTTTTGTCGCTACTGGTTTTCACGGATTACACGTTTTAATTGGCACATCCTTTTTATTTGTTTGTTTTCTTCGTCTTTACAACTGCCATTTTTCCTCTTTTCATCATTTCGGGTTTGAGGCCGCCGCTTGATACTGACATTTTGTTGATGTAGTTTGATTATTTCTTTATATCTCAATTTATTGATGAGGGGGTTAAATATTTATTTTTTTAATATAAACAGTATATTTGGCTTCCAACCAAAAAGTCTAACTTTAGAAAAAATAATTCTATCTCTTATTTATTTTTTTATTATTACCTTTTTTTTTTCTTCTCTCTTAATGCTTGTTGCTTCATTCATTTCAAAAAAAACTATTTCAGACCGAGAAAAAACTTCACCTTTTGAATGTGGGTTTGATCCTAAAGGAACCGCCCGTTTACCTTTTTCTTTACGATTTTTTCTAATCGCTCTTATTTTTTTAATTTTTGATGTAGAAATTACCCTTCTTTTACCTTTGCCAGTTATTTTAATTTCTTCAAATATCTTAAGCTGATCTTTTACTAGACTTACTTTCTTATTTGTTCTTTTGTTAGGACTTTTACACGAGTGGAACCAAGGTGCTTTAGACTGATCTTCTTAATTTTACTTTTAGGATTATAGTCAATTATGACCTTTGGCTTGCATTCAAAAAGTACTTTATAAGTTAATCTTAAATAAATGAGAAGCGAAATTTGCATTCAGTTTCGACCTGAACTTTGGCTCACCCCCCTCGTTTATTAGCTAAAGCCAAAAAGAGGCTTATCACTGTTAATGATATTATTGAAAATTTTTCTAGTTAAGGAAATTTTAGGTAAAGAAAAAGCTTCTAACTTTTTTCTTAAGCGGTTAAACTCCGTTTAAATTTCTTACTATTATAGTGTAAATAAACACATTACAATTTCATCGTAAAACTAAAGAATTTCTTTTAAAAGTGTTTACTCCTAGATTTTTATATCTCCTTAGCATCTTCAAAGCTATGCTCTTTTTAAGCTATAGGAATTTTAAATTAAACTTATAAACCCTACTACCCACACTAAAAACATTATTATATACACTTTAAGCCTATTGTCTTGTATTATTTGAGCAAACCTAGATTTATTTATTACTCATTTAAATACCCCTTGCCCCCCATAAAATTCATACCACCCATAATCTCCTATTTTTTGGTATTTTTTAGCAATTTTTAAAATTCCTTTCCTTACTCATCATCTTGATAATAAAGGTATAAACCATATAGAACCATAAAATACTACTTGCCTGTAAAACCTTAACCTTTTTAGTAAATTAATCTCTCCCAATAAATTTATTAAATACCCTAAACTTCCTCCAATCAATCTAACAATTAAAGCAATAAATTTAAATCTTACTCTTAAACAAATTATTAAAGGGAAAGGAAAAATTAATCATGATATTATAGCCCCTCTTGCTACTGCTCCTAAGCTTAATGCTATTATTGGGTTATTTATAACATAAGATTCATCATTAATTCTATGCAATCTTCCAACTCTAAAAATTCTTCTTATTAAATAATACACTAAACGCCCCGTGTAACATACTGTCAACCCAGTTGATAAAATATATAAAAAAATTCCTACTATTCTAACCGAGCCTATAAAAGAAATTTCTAAAATTAAATCTTTTGAATAAAACCCAGCTAAAAACGGAGTCCCACATAAAGATAAATTTGCTAATATTATTAATATTCTTCTTAAAGGTATCTGTTTTGCTAATCCTCCTATTGATCGGATATCTTGGTAATTTTTTATATTATGAATAATTACCCCAGCACATATAAATAGTAAAGCTTTAAATAAAGCATGTGTTAACAAATGAAAAAAAGCTAATTCTCTAAAACCTAGCGCAAGAATTCTCATTATAACCCCCAATTGACTTAAAGTTGATAAAGCAATAATTTTTTTTAAATCATATTCAAAATTAGCTCCTAATCCCGCTATAAATATAGTTACACAAGAAATCAAAAATAAAGCTAGCCGCATATTTGACCTTTCAATAGCAACCCTAAATCGAATTAACAAGTAAACTCCTGCTGTCACTAAGGTTGAAGAATGAACCAAAGCAGACACCGGAGTAGGGGCAGCTATAGCTGCAGGTAACCAAGCAGAAAACGGGATTTGTGCTCTTTTTGTTATACCTGCTAAAACTACAAGAAACATAATAATTCTAAAATTCTTATTTTCTGGAAATAATCTCATTCAAAACATAAAATTTCACCCCCCAAAACTAAATATTAACGAAATTCTTAATAAAATAGCTACATCTCCGATTCGATTTGATAATGCTGTTAGTATCCCTGCATTTGAACATTTCTCATTTTGGTAAAAAATAACTAAAGCATAAGAGGTTAACCCAAGCCCATCTCATCCTAATAAAATTCTAATTAAATTAGGTCTTAGGATTAAAAATCTTATAGATAAAACAAAAGCTAACACTAAATATATAAATCGATCAAAATTTTTATCTATTTTTATATAATCTCCTCTGTAAAACAAAACTATTGCAGAAATAAAACTTACAAATCCTAAAAATATTATTGATATCCAATCTAAAATTAAAGTTATGACAATTCTCACTGAATTTAAATTAATAATTTCTCATTCCACAAAAATTATTGAATTTTCTATTAAAAACACAAAAGAGATAAAAATAGACACAATTCTTAATACTAAAAGAAAAATTATTCTTCTCAAATGTAATATAACTAACCAAATCACGGTCTAAAATAAATTATTATATCAAAGGTCCCACAAACCTCTATTTTTTTTAAACTATTTAAACAATAAATTATCACCCTTCTATTTAAAATAATCATATTTAAAGGCAATCAATGTAATATTAATACTAAATACTCCCGTACTTTTCCTGAACAACATGAATATACACAATTATAATAATTTCCATGCTGTCTTAAGGAAAATATATATAATCTATATGCCGCTCTAAAAAAAGATAATAACCCTACTATAATTAAAGAAACTTTTCTTCATCTTACTACTCTTATAATCAACCTTACTTCCCCTAATAAATTTAATCTAGGGGGAGCTGCTATATTCCCTACCCTCAATAAAAATCATCATAATCTTATTCTAGGTATAAATCTTAATAACCCCTTATTTACTAATATCCTCCGTCTTCCTAATCGCTCATAAACTATATTTGCAATACAAAATAATCCAGATGAACATAACCCGTGACCAATTATTACAAAAATAGCTCCATTTAGCCCTCATCTTCCTAATACTATTAGTCCACTTAAAACTAATCCTATATGTGCTACAGAAGAATATGCAATTAAAGATTTTATATCTACCTGCCGCAAACATATTAATCTTACAATAACCCCCCCTGTTAATCTAAGGCCTACCCAAAATCAAGATAATCTTTTTCTTTCTACCTCAAATAACATTAAAACTCGAATTAATCCATATCCTCCTAATTTTAATAATACTCCTGCTAAAATTATTGACCCTGCTACTGGGGCTTCAACATGAGCTTTAGGAAGCCATAAATGAACTATATATATAGGCAATTTAACCACAAAAGCTACAATAGTAAAAATATACCATATATACCTACTAAACTCTTCTTGGCTAATATTTGAATTTACTCCAATTACCAGGCTACCTGTAGTGGAATAAATTCCTAAAAATGATACTAATAAAGGTAACGAGGCAAACAAAGTGTAAAATAATATATATATCCCTGCTTGTACTCGCTCAGGTTGATACCCTCATCCTAAAATTAATATTAAGGTCGGGATCAATGAAGCCTCAAATCTAATATAAAACAAAAGGTAATCATTAGCTCTAAATCTTAAAATTAAAAGTAAAAGCAATATTAACCTTACAAACCTGAAAAATTCTTTGAAATTTGTTTGGTCATAAATTTTTATACTGGCCCTTATAAATAATCTAACAACCCAAAATCTAAGTAAAATTAAAACATATCTTAATCTATCTAAATTTAAAATTCTTCTTTCTCTCACACAATAAAACTCACGTATACATAAAAATCTAAAACAAAATCTAAAAATATACATTCAATGCTGAATAAATCATCATTTTTTTACTAAACTTATCAATATTAAAATCCCAAAGATAAATTTTAACATTGTAAAATTCTAAAATTTCTAAAACAATCGTTTCCATGAGTTCGTACAATAGATACTAATAACGATAGCCCTAAAGCTCCCTCACAAGCTGCAAAAGTTAAAAAAAATAACACAAAATAAATATCATACCCAATTTTTACTAATCTTATCCTTAGTAACCAAAAAATTCCCAGTATAATAAACTCTAACCTTAGTAAAGTATTTAGCAAATGCTTTCGTTTAGACACAAATATTATAAACCCTCTGACACATATAAATAAAGGAATCAAAAAAAAACCAAATTTTATCATTATTAGTTTTAATAGTTTAACAAAAACATAGGTCTTGTAAATCTAAATTATATTTTTATTTAAAACATCAGAAAAAAATTACTTTATCTTTAGTCTCCAAAACTAATATTTTTTTTATTAAACTATTTTCTGATATTTTTTTTTTATTTGTTTCTTTTACACTCACTTTTTTTTTATCTTTAATTTTTTTATTAACAAATCACCCTCTTTCCATAGGATTAACTTTACTTTTACAAACTTGTTTTATTTGCATAACTTCAGGTATAATTAACTTAACATTTTGGTTTTCTTATATCCTATTCTTAATTTTTTTAGGAGGTATATTAGTTTTATTTATTTATGTTGCTTCTCTTGCTTCTAATGAAATATTTAAAATATCTTTTTCTTTCCTTTTTTTAATTGGTTTTTTTTTGATTTTTTTTTTTATATTTTATTTATTTTCTGATTTTTTAATATTTTATGTTAACTCTCTAGACATAAGCCTTCATTATTTAAATTTTACCTCTCAATTATTAAACCAAGATTTAATTTCTTTTATTTATGCCCCATCTATTATATTTTATACTTTATTTATAGTTTTTTATTTACTTTTAACTTTAATTGTTGCTGTAAAGATCACTAACAATTTTCAAGGACCTTTACGACTCTATTTATAACTAATGTTAACTCTTCCTATTCGCAAAACTCATCCTTTAATAAAATTAGCAAATGGAGCTTTTATTGATATGCCGATTCCTTCAAATATTTCTACTTGATGAAATTTTGGTTCTCTTTTAGGGTTATGTTTGATCACTCAAATTATTACAGGTTTATTTCTTTCTATACATTATACCGCTCATGTAGATCTTGCTTTCTCAAGAATTGCCCACATTTGCCGTGATGTAAATTACGGGTGGTTTCTTCGTACATTTCATGCTAACAGTGCTTCTTTTTTTTTTATTTGTCTTTATGCTCATATTGGCCGAGGAATCTATTATGGGTCTTATCGATTTATCCACACCTGATTTACAGGAGTTATCATTTTATTTTTAGTTATAGCAACCGCTTTTTTAGGTTATGTCCTTCCTTGGGGGCAAATATCGTTTTGAGGAGCTACTGTTATTACTAATCTTCTTTCTGCAGTCCCTTATATTGGGTTAGAGATAGTTCAATGGCTTTGAGGTGGATTTGCTGTTGATAACGCGACTTTAACTCGATTCTTCGCTTTTCATTTTTTGCTTCCTTTTTTAATTGCAGCTGCAGCTTTAATTCATATTTTATTTCTTCATCAAACAGGTTCTTCAAACCCTTTAGGAATTTCTTATAATGCTGATAAAATTTCTTTCCATCCTTATTTTTCTTTTAAAGATATCGCAGGATTTTTTATTTTATTTTTTACACTTATTCTTTTAACTTTACTTTCCCCTTATCTGCTAGGAGATCCTGATAACTTTATCCCAGCCAACCCTTTAGTTACACCTCCTCATATCCAACCTGAATGATACTTTTTATTTGCTTACGCGATTCTTCGTTCAATTCCTAATAAATTAGGAGGTGTAATTGCTTTAGTTTTCTCTATTGCTATTTTATTTATTTTACCTTTTACTAACCAAAGAAAATTTCGAAGTTTATCTTTTTATCCTTTTAATAAATTTTTTTTTTGAACTTTAATTTCAGTAGTTTGTTTATTAACCTGAATCGGTGCTCGACCTGTAGAGGATCCTTATATTATTACTGGTCAAATTTTAACTTTTAATTATTTTTTCATTTATTTTATTAATCCTTTGACCTTTGTCTTATGAGATAAACTTTTAAAATAACTATTTAACTTTTTGGAAAGTAAATGTTTTGAAAACATTTTAAAGCAGTTCGAATCTACTAATAGTTTTTCTAAAATAAGTACTTATAGTGTTATCACTCTAAAAAATAATTTTAATCTTATAAAAAATATAACATAATTTAGCCTTACCGGAAGAAACCTTTTTCAGGCTAAACTTATTAATTTATCATATCGAAACCGAGGTAAAGTCCCACGAATTCAGACAAAAACAAAACAAATTATTCTTACTTTAATGTAAAATAATACTCTTGTAACTTCTCCTCCTATAAAAATTAAAGCGAACAGTATTCTTATAAATAAAATTCTTGCATATTCTCCTATAAAAATTAAAGCAAACCCTCCTCTTCTATACTCTACATTAAATCCAGACACTAACTCTGACTCTCCCTCTGCAAAGTCAAAAGGAGTTCGGTTAGTTTCTGCTAAACATGATACAAGCCATACTCATCTTAAAGGACCCCCAATTAAAATAAATCATCTTTCTTTCTGATACTCACTAAATGAAAAAAAGTCAAATCTTCCTACTAAAAACACAAATCTTAATAAAATCAAAGCTAGCCTTACCTCGTAAGAAATAGTTTGGGCAGCAGACCGTAATCTACCTAATAAGGCATATTTAGAATTAGAAGCTCAACCTGCTCTTATAATTGTATAAACACCTATTCTTGTGCATGCTAAAAAAAATAAAATTCTTAATCTAAAAGAAATTATTCTTATTTCGTAAGGTATTACTCTTCAAATAATTAACGATAAAAATAAAGTTATAATAGGAGAAAAATAATAAGGTAAAAAATTTCTTATAGTTGGCCTTCTTTGCTCTTTATTAAATAATTTTACTGCATCAGCCAAAGGTTGTAATAAACCTGCATACCCAACTTTATTTGGCCCCTTACGAATTTGAATATATCCTAAAATTTTACGTTCAAGTAAAGTTAAAAAAGCTACCCTTATTAATACACAAATTATTAAAATAGTATAATTTAAAATTATAGTTATTCTTAACATATCAATTTATATTTATCATTTAAATATATTTAATTTACTTATTTATTTTTATTCTAATTAATTAAAATTATTTTTATTTTTTAATCCTTTCGTACTAAAAAAATATAAATTTTTATAGAAGATAGAAACCAACCTGGCTTACACCGGTCTGAACTCAAATCATGTAAGAATTTAAAGGTCGAACAGACCTTCCTTTTTGATTGCTGCACCAAAAGGATTTCTTAATTCAACATCGAGGTCGCAAGTCTTTTTGTCGATATGAACTCTTAAAAAAGATTACGCTGTTATCCCTAAAGTAACTTAATCTTTTAATCTTTATTAAAGGATCATTTTTTCTTTTATTATAAGTTTTTAATAAATAAACAGTTACAATTTTTATTTTTGTCGCCCCAACATAATATTTTCTAAATAAATAATTTTTAAATTTCCATTATTAATTATTTTTTAAATATAAAGCTTTATAGGGTCTTATCGTCATTCTATATTATTTAAGCCTTTTTACTTAAAAGTCAAATTTTAATTTTAACAACGAGACAGACTATTTTTTGTTCAACCATTCATTCCAGCCTTCAATTAAAAGACAAATGATTATGCTACCTTCGCACGGTTAATATACCGCGGCCCTTTAATATCTCAGTGGGCAGGTTAGACTTTATATATCTTTCATACAGACATGTTTTTGATAAACAGGCAAAAATATTTTTGCCGAATTCCTTGTTATTACCTATAATTTATTAATTTTTTTATTTTAATTTAAAATTTTTAAATTATTTAATTTATACTAATAAAATCATTTTAACTATTTTTTTTTATTCTTAACTAATTTTTTTTATTTTTATAAAACTACATAAATATTTTTTTTTTATTTATAAACTAAAACGTTTTTTTAATATTGCTGTTTTTAAGCCTAATTTTAAACTAAATTATTAAAAGTCTATATTTAATTTTTATTTGAATTAGAAGCTTATCCCTCCAATCCTTTATCAGCAACTATTTTAATTTATAATTGTTGACTAAATTAAATTTATTTTTTAAAAAACCAGATATTATAAAAAACGTCTAGCATATCACTTCCATTTTTAAATTATAAATAATTTTACTACAATAACTTACATTTAAAAATAACTCTTTTTATTTCGGGACATAAAAACTATTTTTAATACTTTGATTTTCCCTGATACACAAGGTACAAAATTTAATTTTTGCTTTTTTATAATTTAATTTTCATTTATTTCAATATTCCTTTACAGTACTATTTTACTATCGCAATTTTTTTTTTTGTTAACACTATAATTTATTTTTGTTCAAGATTTTTCTCTTATTTTTTTTTACACAAATTTTAATTTCAAAATATATTGATTTGCACAACAAAAATTTCAATGTAAGTGAAATGCTTACCTTTTAAGCTTTATTTTGTCTAGGGACACTTTCCAGTATACCTACTATGTTACGACTTATCTCACTTTAAAAATGAGAGCGACGGGCGATGTGTACATATTTTAGTGCTATCATCAAAAAACCTTATTAATTTTTTATTACTTTTAAATCCACCTTTATACTAATATTTCATTTTCAATTCGTTTAAATATAAATTTATTGTAACCCATGACTAACTTAAATATAAGTTGCACCTTGATCTAATATACTAACAATTTATTATTTTAACAACTTTCTTTTTCAAGGTTATCTGATAATGACGGTATACAAACTGATTTACAAATTTAAGTAAGATTTTACGTGGAATGTCGTTTATAGCACAGGTTCCTCTAACTAGACTAAAATACCGCCAAATCCTCTGAGTTTAAAGAAAATAACTATTTAGTACCCCAGTATTTATAATTTTAATAAAGTATAACAGGGTATCTAATCCTGGTTTAGGCCTTTATTTTTAAAGCTTAATTAAACTTTTTTTTTATAAAACAATTAATATTTTTATTAATTTCACCTATCTAAAATTATTTGATTTATAATTGTCAAAGTGTAAATTAACTTTCTACTAAATTATTCTTATTCACTTTTTTGGTTTAACCGCAGCTGCTGGCACCAATTTTTGCTAAAGTTTTATATTATTACCAGATAAAATTTTTATTCATTATCTAAAATTAACTACTGAGATTTATTATATTATTTTATCAAATAAACATAAATTTAATTTTTTTTTCTAAAAAAAACTAAAATTTGTCACACAAATATTTACATGTAGTTTTAAATTATAAATAAGAATCAAGCAAGGATCAAACTTTAATTTTTTATAAATAACTATACTTTTATTTTATTTTATTTTATTTAACTAATTAAAAACTTTTCTTTGATTAATTATTTTTTTTATATTTATATTTTTAACTTTTTTTATTTATTTAAATTTTGTTTTATTTTTTTTTATTTTGAAATTTAATTATATATTATTTAAAAAGTTTTTATATAATCCTATTAATTAATTTAAAATTGATTTTTTTATTTTTTAACTGTAATTTTTATTTTAAATAAATACCCCAGAACACAAGTTTATCTCTTTTAAAACTCATACCAATTTTTATTTTAATTTAATTTATTGTTTCCATTTTTATTTTTAAATTAAAAATTTAATTTAGATAACATTTTTATAAATTTAACCCTACTCCTATTAATTATTTTAAAATTTATTTGTTTATTTTTAAATTATAGTTTTTATTTTAAATAAATACCCCAGAACACAAGTTTATCTCTTTTAAAACTCATACCAATTTTTATTTTAATTTAAT